AATAGCGATCCATAAAAAAACACCAATACCAAGATCGGCTAGAATAAGGTGGTATCCAAAAGGAATTACTGAATAACTTAGTAAAATGGATATGACTGCGACAGATGGTCCGATACTGAATAAACGACCATCCCCTCTAGATGGAAGAAGGTTCTCTTTGAAAAGTAGTTTTGTACCATCTGCTAGAGCTTGAAGAATTCCTAAGGGGCCGGCGTATTCAGGTCCAATACGTTGTTGTATCCCTGCAGATATTTCTCTTTCTAACCAAACAATTACGAGTACACCTATTGTGATTCCTAATACAAGAGTCAAAATCGGAACAAGTATCCATATAATCCCATAGGCCTCTTTTAAGGATTCCAATCTGGAAAAAGAATTGATAGCTTGTATTTCGGTTGTATCAATTATCATTTTTAACGATCAACTTCTCCCATAATGATATCTATGCTACCTAATATCGTCATAATATCAGCCAATTTCATTCTTTTAACTAACTGAGGAAGAATTTGCAAATTGATAAAACCCGGCGGGCGAATTTTCCATCTCCAAGGAAAAACACTCTGATCTCCTATCAGAAAAATTCCCAATTCTCCTTTTGGGGCTTCGACTCTCACATAAAGTTCCTGTTTCGCCAATTCAAAAGTTGGAGAAGGCTTTTTACTAATAAATCGATATTCAAAATCATTCCGTTTGGGATCTTTTACTCTATCAAAACGTCGTATTTCTAAATTCTCATAGGGCCCCCCTGGAATTCCTTCCAAAGCCTGCTGTATAATTTTTATGGATTCTGTCATTTCACCGATTCGTACTAAATAACGAGCTAGTGAATCCCCTTCTTTTTGCCATTGAACTTCCCAATCAAATTCATCGTAACACTCATAATGATCAACTTTACGAAGATCCCATTGGATTCCGGAAGCCCGTAGCATTGGTCCTGATAAACCCCAATTTAGTGCTTCTTCTCCGCCAATAATGCCCACGCCTTCAACTCGTTCTAAAAAAATAGGATTCCGTGTAATAAGCTTTTTATATTCAGCAACCCCCGTTAAAAAGTAATCACAAAAATCCAAACATTTATCTATCCAGCCATAAGGTAGATCAGCAGCTACTCCTCCGATACGAAAATAATTGTGCATCATTCGCATACCTGTAGCAGCTTCGAATAGGTCATATATCAATTCCCTTTCTCGAAAAATATAGAAGAAAGGGGTCTGGGCACCAATATCTGCCATAAAGGGGCCAAGCCATAACAAATGAGAAGCTATACGACTCAACTCCAACATAATGACTCTGATATAACTAGCTCTTTTAGGTACTTGAATATTTCCTAATTGTTCGGGCCCGTTTACAGTTATTGCTTCTGTGAACATAGTAGCTAAATAATCCCAACGTGTTACATAGGGCAAATATTGTACAATTGTTCGATTTTCCGCAATTTTCTCCATACCTCTGTGTAAATAACCCAATATTGGTTCACAGTCAATAACATCTTCACCATCTAGAGTAACGATGAGTCGAAGAACACCATGCATTGATGGGTGGTGAGGACCCATATTGACTATCATAAGGTCTTTTCTTGTAGCTGGTACAGTCATAAGTTTTTTACCCATTCATTCTTCCATGAATTGCTGAAAGTGAAAAGAAGTTTATCCAAATTGAAACGAATAAAAAATAAAATTAAGTACTTAAAACGATTTTCCCAATTAACGAGTTTTTGTCTCTCGAATACTCAACTGACCAATTAATTCTTTATAACGTACTCTATTTTTTTTTGCCAAATAAGCCAACAGCCGTTGACGTTTTCCTAAAATTTTTCGCAAACCTCTCTGAGATAAATAGTCTTTTTTGTGCACTTCCAAATGTGAAGTAAGTCTCCGTATCTTATTGGTAAAACTGAATACTTGAAATTCAACTGCCCCTCTCTTTTCTTCTTCAGAAATAACCGAAATGAATGCATTTTTTACCATAAAAGATTTCCCCTCTTCCACTTTTACAGATATGGATTTTACCGATGAGTAATAATAATGCTAGTAATTTAAATGTGTTATATACAATAAAATGAAAATAATCTGAATTTCTTGATGGACTCCTAATTTTATCAACTCATATTAATTTGAATTCATCCGGGTTTAAATTCAATTTTATTCAGAAAAAGAAAAAAGGGGTTCGTTTTTGCATGGCATAATTTAGACCTAAAATGAAGAAGATTCTGTTAATTGATTTTTAGGTCTAATTGATACCTCAGTGGTTTTAGTCTTCGTATCGTATATTAGAATGGCATGGAAGGCGGGGCATGCGCGAATCTCTTTACTTTCATATACCCACCCTATACGGTATAGCATATATAGGAATAGGAAAAATGGGCTATCAACGACTTTTCAGTCGCGGATACATCTGTATCCTTAACATACTGAAACGACTGCCGTTATTCGTATCAAACCAATAGCGATTCATACAAGCTAAATCTTCTAATCGATAATTTGGCCAAAGAAAAAACTTTAATTTAATTAATTCATTCTTATCTTTATCAAGATGGTTTTCTTTGGCCAAAGATTGACTGCAGTTGTTCTCAGTACAAAATATTGTGTTTTTATTCCTATTCTTTGAATTGAAAGAAATTAGAATTCTCAACTCTCTACGACGTCTATGCGATAAAATATTTTCGGGAACAAGTAAATCAAAATCATTCTTATCAACATAGGTTTGTTCTCGATATCCTTGATTGGTTTGGTGCTTACTCTTATGAACCAATGAAATACCTACGGTTTGATACATAATAAATTGTCCATCATTTTTTACAGACAGACGGGTGGGTTCGATAATCAAGACCCCCCTTTTGATCAATTCTGCAAGACTTAAATTCTTCTGAATCAGCATTATATCCAAACTCATTTCTCTTCTTTGAATCGAGGATATAGTAATTTTTCGTGGATTTATCAGCCTAAGCAGGAGACAATATATTTTTATATTATTGATCATTCTTTGATTCAAAGCATCGCCCCATCTCAATTTAAAAAGTAAATAACGCTTTAGGAAGAAATCGAGTTCTGCTCCTGTATTACTTTTGTATTTTTTATCCCCCCTTCTCCTCGATCTTGCATAAGGATCTTCAATATCTTTTTCGTGGTTTGTTGAAGGAACAGGTCTGGGATTCCCCTGTTTTTGTACATTTGATCTAAGATCTCTTTTGCTTTCGACAGGTTCTTTTTCTTTTTGATTTCTATTTTGATTCTTTATTTTTGAAATACATTCCCCTTTTTGTTTTTGGTTTCCTTCAATGTTTTTAGTTTCACTAACAGCATTCTCATTTCGATTCAAATTTAAAAGAAGTCCTTTACTTGGTATAATCCATGGTTTGATTTTATATAGATTATAAAGTAGCACAAATTCTGGGAAGAACCAAAGTCCCAGAGTCGAGATGGGACGATTTAGTATTTCTTCATTCATTCCCATCCAATCTAAAAAAGCTTTTGGGGGATTTGGTGAATTGATTTTAAGATTTTGCGGAAACGTCAGATAAACAAGGTCTTTTTTATCAATTTTATCAATTATTTGATAATTGTTAGTATCAATCTTAGTATTTTGGTTACTCTTGGTATCGATTTTGGTCCAGGACTCAATAGTGACTTTTTGTCTAAGATCAAAATTGAGAATTTTCGAATCAAAATATTTTCTATCGGGATTTTTTTCCATATATCTAATATCGCCATAATTATTAATAGGGATACTCCCCCATATATCAAAAAAATTGTGTTTATGTGTGTTGGAATTATAAGAAATATCTTCATTCTTATTTACTTGTACTTGAAAGTTCGATCTATAAATAGACGAGTCCCTCTTATTTTTATTTTCAAAATTCAAATTAATAGATTTATATGATAAAAGATCATATCTAAAGTTTTTTTGAAAATTCTCTTTTTGTTTTTGATTCAAAAAGTAATATACTTCAGAATCTTTTTGTTTTTTGGACTGAATTTTTTCATATGAATCTTGATTTTTAGCCATACGACGCGGATTCACCCTATTTCTCCACTTTTGTGGTATTAATTCAGACCATCTAATCCGAGATAAATTGTATTGATAATGTCTCTTTAACCAGTTTTTCCATTCATTCATTTCATAACGCGGAAGTTTCTTATGACTTAATTTAGATTTACAATGAATTATTCCTTGTGTTTCAAAAGAATCCTTTATTTCAGTCTTAATAAAAGACATTCCGTGATATTGAAAAACAGATCGTAATTTATACAAGTTACTAACTTGGGTTTGTGATAATTTGTAAAATACATATGCTTGTGACAAATAGGATAAGTCACAAAAACTATGTGAATTTGTCCTATTTCGAATACTATCAATTGACCTTTTTAGGGTTGAAATAGTTGAAATAAAGTGAATTGTATTTTGATTTTTTCTATTAAGCCTTTCTTGATTTGTTTCATTAATGGGCTTAGCCATAATTTTTTTTATCGATTCAAGAAAAAGTTGTGTATTGAGTCTGGGAATATTAATAATAGATAAAAATATATCTATGTATACTCTTTCAACGAAAATTTTTATAAAACAATCTAATTGAGAGATTAATCGGACATTTCTTCTTTTTAATATTTGCCAAATATTTGTTGGCGATTCGAATCTTTTAGCATTATAACTTTTTTTGGTAGGACTAATATATACTCTTGGGGTTATTTTTTTTTTTTCTTTTGTAATTTTTTCTATTTGATTTTGGATTGTGCTTGTTCTATCAGTCAGATCCTTCTCTTTTTTTTCTGTCAGTAAAGAATTTGTCCAATTTGGAGATTGAATTAGACTAAACGATTCATGAATTATTTGATTGCTGATTCTAGAATCTTTTTCGTTTTTCATTTCATTCGATTCAGATACTTTTCTTAAGCTAAATAGTAGAATTGGGTTTAATTTTGAAAGTCCTTTTATTATTCTTTTTAGAAATAAAAAACTTTCGATAACCCATTTTTTGGTTTCTTTTGAAACTAATTTACTTT